CAAATAGATTCAATCTAGTAATTTCTTTTAGATTAAGTCTTAGGTCTTGTTTGACCTGTGAAAGACCTCCTTTGTTGAAATTTTCCCACAATTCCTAAAATAAAAGAAAAAAACTTTCCACTTTCCTAAACTAAGGACGGGAAGGAAGAAGGCGAGCATATCTTCTAAATTAATCATACTCAACCCAGCCCTTCCTGGGGTGGGATATTGTCTGTCCCGATAAATAGATAATTCCAGGAGTAATAAATAGGAGTAAATAAAATAAAGTATTGATATAATTGGAATTGCAGAAGTAAATACCCATTTAACTAAAAAAAGAAAAAAGTATCTAATCGAAAGAGCTTATTTTATTTGTTAGGATTAAACAAAAGGGTTCGCAAATAAAAGCGCTAGTGCCACAACTAGTCCATAAATTGTTAAAGCTTCCATAAAAGCTAGACTAAGCAATAAAGTACCTCGTATTTTACCTTCTGCTTCTGGCTGTCTCGCAATACCTTCTACAGCTTGTCCTGCAGCAGTACCTTGACCAACTCCAGGCCCAATAGAAGCAAGCCCTACGGCCAATCCAGCAGCAATAACAGAAGCAGCAGCAATTAGTGGATTCATGGTGAGTTCCTCGTGTCAAAAAAAAGAAATGGTTAAGGATACAATCAACCAAGAAATTCTTACTTCTAAGATCTATTGGGGAGAAGTAACTAAAAAAGTACAAATTGAAATGATAATGTGAATTGTCCGAACTAAGGGAATTCCATATCTCGGATTAGATAATGAATCTAACCTAGGAATATATAATACCCTATATACATTTGTTTCTTCTATTTTGTTTCCGTATTTTATCATTTTCTATTGAATCGGATCTTCAAATCATTGCTTAACACAGAAAACCGCACAAAAGATGACTCCACTTCACTTAATAGGCATTAAGAATATATAGTATAGATCTAGCCTGGCTCCACCCTCCTTACTGCATCTATACTTTGACAATTCCATAATATAGTCTATTTTCTCTCCTACAAATCTAGGTTGTATATTCATACGCATTTCTAACTATTTTTTTTGCAACCAAGCGGATTATCTGGAACCATGCATGAATTGAGCTAAGCTGAAAAAAATACTATTTCGAAAACTAGTCAATGATGACCCTCCATGGATTCACCTATATAGGCTGCGGCTAATGTTGCAAAAATAAGAGCTTGAATACCACTTGTAAATAATCCAAGAAACATGACAGGTATAGGGACTACTAAGGGGACTAAAGAAACAAGAACAACAACGACTAATTCATCCGCTAATATATTCCCGAAAAGTCGAAAGCTAAGCGATAATGGTTTTGTGAAATCCTCTAGGATGTTAATTGGTAAAAGGATTGGAGTTGGTTTAATATATTTCTCGAAATAGCTCAATCCTTTTTTGCTAAGACCCGCATAAAAATATGCTGCTGACGTGAGTAAAGCTAAAGCAACAGTAGTATTTATATCATTCGTGGGCGCTGCTAATTCCCCATGGGGTAACTCTATAATTTTCCAAGGTAAAAGAGCACCCGACCAATTCGAAACAAAAATAAAAAGGAACATAGTTCCAATAAAGGGAACCCAGGGACCATATTCTTCTCCAATCTGAGTTTTGCTCAAGTCTCGAATAAACTCAAGGACATATTCAAAGAAATTCTGACCGTCGGTCGGGATGGTTTGTGGATTCCGAACAGCTATAACAACTGAACCTAGCAAGATAGTAATTACGACCCAAGAAGTGATGAGTACTTGGGCATGAATTTGGAAACCTCCTATTTGCCAATAGAAGTGTTGGCCTACTTCTACACCCGATATATCGTATAACCCCTTGAGTGTTTTAATGGAACAAGGTATAATATTCATATTGTCCTCTGATAAAAATTGAACTTCAAAAAAGGAATTCTTTTGATTCAACCATCTCTTTCTCAACTCAGCAACTTGAAGTATTAATCTTATATTTAGGATACCAAGAAAGCACATCAGATCATAATATATATCAATACCCTCTAATATATATCAATATTCCCCTTCTTTTTCTATGCAAAACAAAAAAGAATAGTAAGTGATTCCATAAATCTACGCAGTTGCCCAAGAATTCACTATTCTTCTTAATCAATGATTTCTTATATAGAGAGAACGTCCTTCACAAATTGCAAATACTAATTTGTTAAGAATCAATCGAATAGAAGTCATAGTGTCATCGTTGGCTGGAATCGATATATTCGCGAGATCCGGGTCGCAATTTGTATCGACTAAAGAAATAGTAGGAATCCCCAAAATGGCACATTCCCGAAGAGCTATATACTCTTTTTGCTGATCAAGGACGATCACAATGTCTGGCAATCTCGTCATATATTTGATCCCGCCGAGATATCTTTGCAAGGTGGATAATTTTCTCTTCAAGATTGCCACATCTCTTTTTGGGAGATGTTGGAATTTTCCCATTTTTTCTTCTGCTCTTAAGTCTCTAAATTGAGAAAGTCTAGTTTTCGTAATCGACCAATTAGTTAACATACCACTGAACCACTTTTTATTAACATAATGACAACGAGCCCTTATTGCAGCTGATGCTACTAAATCCGTTGCTCTTTTTTTTGTACCAACAATTAAGAAACTTTTTCCCTGACTTGCTGCATCAAAAACTAAATCACAAGCTTCTGATAAAAAACGAGCCGTTCTAGCGAGATTTATAATATGAGTACCTTTACGCTTTGCCGAAATGTAAGGTGCCATTTTCGGATTCCATTTCTTAATACCATGACCAAAATGAACTCCTGCTTCTATCATCTCTTTCAAATTGATGTTCCAATATCTTCTTGTCATTTTTTCCACACTTCCTTTTGATTTTTTCTTTTTTTTTTTTCATCCTACCATTCCATTACGGAATTTTGTTCTTTTTGAAGATTAAGAAAGATCCGAAATAGCTTGAAATAAATAATAATTGTTCCGAAGGAACCTTCTACTGAGAGTTGACCATTGATACATTGTATAAACATAACCTTAATGAATTAACTGACTTCTTTAATACTTATTTTTTTTTTTCATTTTAAAATTTTAAATATTTTTCATTTTAAAATTTTAAATAAAAATCTAAAATTTGACCTCTTAGTGTTCTAAGTTCAAAAGTCTATCTAGTAAAGTAAAAAAAATCTGCTTTATGTATCCTTAAATCGTATAAATGGGGGTAAATGGGGGTTCTGATGTCTCATAGAAATTGTTTGCTACGTCAGAATCTGAAGAAACTAATTCTGTATGGAGAAACAAAAAATCTCTCATTTCCGACGCGAATAGATTTTGTTTTTGAATTTCGAAATAAAGGTTCTTGTCTTGTGGGGAACGATGCACAAATTTTAGGAATCCGGTACCAACAGGTATAATCCCCCCCAGAACTACATTTTCTTTCAACCCTTTCAACCAATCAATGCGACCTCGTAGGGCAGCTTTTGCTAAAACTCGAGCAGTTTCTTGAAAACTTGCTTCAGATATGAAACTTTGGGTATTCAGAGAAGCCCTTGTTATTCCCAATAAGATTGCCCGATAATAGATCGATTCATCCAAAGCTCGCCCTGCTCGTTCCGCTCGCAATAGTCCGATTAATTCCCCAGGTAAAAAAACATTAGACATTCCATCTTCGGAAACCCGCACTTTTGATGTTACTTGTCGTATAATAATCTCTATATGTCTATTATGAATTTGTACCCCTTGGGATCGATAAACCTTTTGAATTTTATTAACCAAAGAGATACGACTTTGGGCTATGGTTAGCTCAGCTCCAATCAAGAATCCCCAGGGGACCCCAAGAATTCTTGGTATACGCTCATTCCAATCCTCAATTCTCCTTTCGAGATTGGGGGATAATGAATCAATTGAACGCGCTTCAAAGATTTGTTCCACTTTTGGAAGACCTTGCGTTATGTCACTAGATCTCGATTTTTCATATATAAACGTAACTAACCTATCCCCCTTGTAAAGGATTTCTCCATAATGACCATTAACAGTTGCTCCTGTAGTGGCCAAATAAGGTTTAGCTGCTCTTATAACAAAGGAATCCATATTAACAATGAAAATTTGACCAGATTTTTTTATGTGCGATTTAAATAGACATACATTTTCACAAATAAATTGTCCAAGGTGAATTATTGCCGATGTCTCTTCCCAAGAATCATGATGGACAAAGTGACAATTCAAAAGTAATGGATCCAACATTATGTTACTATCGAAATTGGAAACCCTTTTATTTTCATCTATTAAAGAGTATTTAAGTCCTTGAAGTACTTGGAAGGTTTGTTTCAAATTGGCAAGGAATAAATATTTTTTTAACAGGCTCTGATTATGTGTTAGTAAATAGTAAGATGAAGAAAAATTCGATGTACTAGGTACAATAACGCCTAAGGGCCCAAAAATTTCTTGAATAGGAATTCTAGGATTCAATTCTTTTATCGCATTGGGATGTTTTGAATTCTTGAATAAACCAATTCGAGAACAGTTGGATGCCGACAAAATCATCAAAGGCGGGTATTCTTTATTTCGATTCAACAAGGTGCCAGTAGTTTCTTGATGTTGGCTAAGTGATTCAATCTTCGCCTTGGAATAAAAGGAATTGGTATTGGTGCGATCTAACCTATTATGGGGAATCGGTCCTGCACTTGTCCTATCATACCTTTTTCGTGTATATGAAATAGTGGACTTGACTAACTCAATTCTTAGGAAATCACGAATAAGATCATTTGCTCTTAGCTCAACAAGGGAGGCAACAGCCTTCTCTTTTGCTTCTTGTTCCCAATTCACTACTAAGCAAGTTCTAACAAATTGACTATTTGTGTGATAAATTCTTTGAGTTAACTTGCTATTTTCATGAGAAATAAAATTGACAAGTCGAAGTTGTAGATTCTCTTCTTCTTGCAAGAGATCCTTTGGGAAAAGTGTTGCTAAATTTCTCCCTTCGTCCATTTCATATGCGACTGCAGGGCGAACGAAAACAAAATACTTTTCCTTGCTCTTGAGAATTTTTTTTCGTTGAACATAGACCCAATTTTTCCTTTTTTTTGATTCCTTAGAATCTTTTTTTTTTCTTTCTGGTGGTATCAAACAGCCACCTAATACCTTATCCGCCTCTTCAGGAAAATGAATATCTCCGGAAAATATTTTGAGTTCTGTATGGCTTTTTTTTCTCTTCACTCGGACCAGTCCACCTAGTCGACTTCTTGTATTTTTTGTGAGTTGTGTATTCACTCCAATAATACTATTGTCAAGTACCTTTAGGGATGAAGATCTCGGCAAGATATGCAGTTCTTGAAGAATGAAAAAAAAACGATCTACTTCTTTTTGGTATTTTAGACTAAATTCTTTTGTTCCTCGATGCTCAATCAAACCCTCTTTTTTTAAGATAGAATCTTCCTCTGGGCTATCATATTCGTCCTCGGAGTCTTCTTCTAAGTCTTCCTCTAAAGTCCCATATTTGTCCTCTGAGCTTTCCCCGGGGTTCCCATATCCGTCTTCTGAGTCTTCTTCTAGAGTTCCATATTCGCCTTCTCGGGTCCTATATTTGCTCTCTGGGCTCCCATATTCGTCTTCTGAGTCTTTCTCTAAAGTCCTATATTCGTTCTCTGGGCTCCCATATTCGTCTTCTAGGGTCTCATATTCGTATTCGTCCTCTCGGGTCCTATATTCGTCTTCTAGGGTCTCATATTCGTCTTCTAAGTCTTCCTCTCGCGTCCTATATTCTTCCTCTAGGGTCCTATATCTAAATTTAACAATTCCTGAACCCTTTTTATCTTTTCTGTATCGTGGATCGTCAAAATAAGCAAAAATAGTATTTCTACGTAAAACACCCATAAAGGGTATTTCAATCGAAATCCCCAAACAGGATATTAGTTCTTTCTCTTGTTCTTGATGGTATTGTAATGGAATGACGAACCTATTTCTTCGCTTTTTCGCCAACAAATCCGAATTATCTTGAAAAATAGAAGGATAGATCAAATTCCAATGGCCGTTGGCCATGATTCGATCCGACCTTGAATAATCAAAAATTTCCCTATCTTTTTTACCATAAGTATTCATTTGATCTTGATCCTTGTGGAGTGAAAAAGACGCTATACTGGATCTGCATATATTTCCTGACAATATCCATAAATGGCTTGTTTTTGGTAATCGACGAAGATTACCGTATTGATATTCGGTCGCATGATAAACATCAGTACTCCAGTGCATTTCGCCGTCTGATTCGGAATAAATATGCTTTTGTACCCTTTCTTTAAAATGTAAAGTGGACGTTCCGGCACGAATCTCCGCAATTACTTGTTCGGATTTTACATATTGATCATTTTGCACTAGAATCAAGCTTTTTGAGGGAATACTCACACTATATAGAATATCCTGACTCTGAATAGTTACATGCAAGTCTATATAACATAGAAAAGCAGGCTGTCCATGACGGGTACGTGTGGGGTGAACCAAATTTTCAGTGAATTGGATTTTTCCATTCGAAGGGGATCGTACAAGGTCGGCAGTACCCCCTGTGAATACTCCGCCAGTATGAAAAGTTCTTAATGTTAGTTGAGTCCCGGGCTCCCCAATTGATTGACCCGCAATAATACCTACGGCTTCTCCCAATTCTACGAGATCACTATGAGTAGGACTCCGGCCATAACATAATTGACAGATCCAAGAAGTGCTCCGGCAGGTAAAGGGGGTTCTAATATATATTGGTTGTGCTCGAAATGGTTGTGCTCGAAAGGCAGTTATGAATCGATTGACTAATCCAATTCCGATATCTTGATTTCGAGCGGCAATGCATCGTGAACCGATATATATATCGTCTGCTAATACACGACCAATTAGTGTCTGGGCAAAAAGTTTTTCCGTCATCCCATTTTGAGGACTCACAGAAATACCTTGGATAGTACCACAATCTCTTCTACGCACAAGAATATGTTGAACTACTTCAACAAGTCTACGTGTAAGATATCCAGCATCTGCTGTTCGTACAGCAGTATCTACAACCCCTTTGCGGGCTCCATAGCAGGAAATTATATATTCTGTCAAAGAAAGCCCCTCGCGTAAATTGCTTTGAATAGGTAAATCAATCATTTGTCCTTGAGGGTCCGCCATTAATCCTCTCATACCTACTAATTGGTGTACCTGAGATGCATTTCCTCTGGCTCCTGAAAAAGACATTAGATAGACTGGATTAGAAGGATCCGTTATCCGAAAATTCGAATTCATTTCTTGTTTCAAATATTCACTTGTCGCATACCATATCTCAACGGATTGGCGTAATTTTTCTACCGCGTGTATAGCCCCATAATAATAGTGTTTCTCCAAAAGAAAACTCTGTTGCTCCGCGTCTTGGACTAACCATCCCTTAGAGGGTATTGTTAAAAGATCCTCGATTCCTAACGAAATCGATGTAGTAGTGGCTTGATGGAAGCCTAGAGTCTTTAGTTGATCCAGTATATGGGATGTATATCCCATTCCGAAATGATCTATTAATCTGCTAATAAGTCGTTTCATACCAGTTCCGTCTATCTCTTTATTATGAAAGACCAGATTGGCCCGTTCCGCCATACATAAGTACCCCCTTTTCGGCTGAGTAGGATTCGACAATTGCTGAGTAGGATTCGACAATGGGCCTGAGTCAGTGATTCGAAAATTTAATTAACTTCATTTCCTTAATCTCAATCTGGATTCGCGCGGCAAAAATGATGTTACTACGGAAATCGGAATGCCCCCCAAAAGGCGAGGGGCATCGCCGAATCTAACTTCCTTGTTTAGATAGTGTATGAATAGGCCTGACTAAATCCTTGTATAGCTTCCTCTATTTCTCTATAAAAAGAAATATGACCAAGAGTGGTTCGAATGTATATAGAACGAATTTCTTTTTTTCTATTTCCCACTATTAGATAGTGGGCATAAATCTCATGATAAGTCCCCAAAGATTCATATTGAACTTCAATGGGAACTTCTCTTGACCCAATGACGCGTTGATCCAGTTTCCATCGTAGCCACAAGGGACTGTCTAAACTGATTAGTTTCTGTCTATAAGCTCCCAGTGCATCATAAGAACTAGAAAAGTGGGGTTCTTTATCTTTCGTATACTTAGAATTATTATTATTGTAATTTACTTTTTGATTTGGATAGTTTTCGCAACTATTATATCTATTTGCATAAATACCTCGGTGGTTTCCAATCGTTAATACATAAAGCCCGATAAGCATGTCTTGGGTTGGTACGCAAATAGGATCTCCAATAGCGGGAGATAAGAGATTCATATGAGAAAACATAAGTAAACGGGCTTCCGCCTGAGCTTCCAAAGATAAAGGTAGATGAACAGCCATTTGATCCCCATCAAAGTCCGCATTGAAACCCTTACACACTAATGGGTGTAAAGAAATAGTACGCCCCTCTACTAAAGTGGGTTGAAAGGCCTGTATGCCTAATCTATGCAGAGTAGGTGCTCTATTTAACAGTACAGGATGTCCCCGCATAACTTCTTGAAGTATTTCCCATACAATGGGTTCCTTTTCCCAAATTTTCCTTTTAGCAATCCTGACATTAGAAGTAGCGCGTTTCGTTATTAAATCGCGAATTACAAATAGCTGAAAAAGCTTTATTGCTATCTCTAGAGGTAATCCACATTGATGTAATGAAAGCGAAGGACCCACAACAATGACAGAACGCCCCGAGTAATCGACGCGTTTCCCAAGCAGAGTCTCGCGAAACCTTCCCTCTTTACCTTCAATTACATCTGAAAGTGATTTGTATACTTTATTGTGACCATCCCTTATTGGTTGCCCGCGGGACCCACTATCAAGAAGTGTATCCACGGCTTCTTGTACCAATTTTTCCTGGCACATTACTAAATCTGCAGGCGCTAATTCACTTCTTTTTAATAGATAGGCAAGGTTGTTGTTCCGACGGATAACTCTCTTATAAAGTTCATTAATGTCCGAAGTCACTACTTTATCTCCAGACCTATAAACAATGGGTCTCAATTCGGGAGGAAGAACCGGTAATAAGCACAAAACCATCCATTCTGGTTCTACATTTGTTTGAATAAAATGTTTCGCCAATTGCATGCGTCTAATCAAAAAAACTTTTCTTATTCGTCTTTTTCTATCTTCCCACTCATCTCCACTATACCCCTCGTCTTCTAATTCCTTCCATTCGACCAAGGAATTCTCTATAATAATTCGCAAATCCAAATCTGCTAATTGTTCTCTAATAGCACCTGCTCCTGTCGCAATTTCCCGATTTCGAAATGTTGCAAAGCCTGGGGTAGAAAAAAAGGGAGAAATGCTGTGGTTACAGGATGAAATTTCCTCTTCGAATAAACCTCGTAATCGTAAAAAAGTAGGTTTTTTAGTGCTGGGCCTAGCAAAAGAGAAATCGCCGTATACTAGGCCCTCCAATTTCTTAAGAGGTTTATCTAAAAGATTCGCGATATAACTAGGAAGACCTTTCAAATACCACACATGAGTTACGGGACATGCGAGTTTGATGTATCCCATTTGATATCGTCGTATCCGAGAATCCGCAAATTCTACCCCGCATTTTTGGCAAAATCTCTCGTCTTCGTTTTCAGCTCCGCTCGCTCGAGAATTGCCACAAGCGCAAATTCCGCTTTTTATGGGTCCAAAGATTCTTTCGCAAAACAATCCATCTTTTTCTGGTTTATCGGTTTTATAATGAAAAGTAGAGGGCCTTGTGACTTCGCCAACGACTTCTCCATTAGGTAGGTTTTTGTTAGCCCAAGCCTTTATTTGTTGAGGGGAAACGAGTCCAATTTGAAGTTGTTGATGTTTATATTGGTCAATCATAAAATAGAAATAAGAAAAGAATTTATATTTATTCCGATCAAATCAAACTTCTTCCCTATTAACCTGGAAGTTCTTCTCAGATACAAGGAAATGATTCAGTTCTAGAGCCAAAGATCGTAGTTCTCGAACGAGCACTCGAAAAGATTCTGGAGGATCCTCGTGATTAGGTATTCGTTTTCCCCAGATCGTAGCATTAAGTATTTCTTGGCGAGCTATAAGATGGTCAGATTTATAAGTCAGTATCTCTTGTAAAATATGAGCAACACCAAATCCTTCTAAAGCCCAAACTTCCATTTCTCCTACTCGTTGTCCCCCTTGCTTGGCTCTTCCTCTAACGGGTTGTTGTGTAACAAGTGAGTAGGGCCCAGTAGAACGCCCATGAATTTTCTCATCAACTTGATGAATTAATTTTAAGATATAGGATTTCCCTATTAGAACAGGTTGTTCGAAGGGGTCTCCTGTTCTTCCATCAAATATTCTGCTTTTTCCCGGGTACTCGGGTTCAAATACCCATGGATTTTTTGTTTCTTTACTGGCTTCGTATAATTCTGAAAACACAAGTTTTCTTGAAGCCTCTTGCTCATATCTCTCATCAAAGGGTGCTATTCTATAATGTTTCTTTAGCAGATCCCCCGCTAATCCGAGCGAGCTTTCAAATATTTGTCCCACATTCATTCGGGAGGGTACTCCTAAGGGATTGAAGACCATATCAACAGGTGTTCCATCTTGCAAATAAGGCATATCTTGCCTAGGCAAAATTTTGGAAATGATCCCCTTATTCCCGTGTCTTCCGGCTACTTTATCCCCAACTTTGATTTCACGTTTCTGTAAAATATATACACGAACCATTATGTCGAGGGGGTCCCTCTGGATCCATTTCACATCGATAACGCGCCCTCTTCCACCTATAGGTAATTTGAGAGAAGTTTCTTTTGAAGTGGATACCTCAAGCCCAAATATGGCCCGTAATAATCCAGCTTCCGCGATATACGATGATTCACTCGCTATCTGAGGCGTTAATTTACCTACTAAAATATCACCAGTTTCTACCCAGGATCCCAACCTAACAACTCCATTTCTGTCCAAATTGCGGAGTAAATGTTCTTCTAGATGTGGTATTTCTTTAGTGATTTTTTCAGCAGAGCCTTGACTTGTCGTATCCGTCTGAATTTCATATTTCCGGATGTGAAAAGAGGTATAAATATCCTCATATACCAAACGTTCGCTAATTAGTACTGCGTCTTCAAAATTGTAACCTTCCCATGGCATATAAGCTACTAATACGTTTTTTCCTAAAGCAAGTTCCCCCCCAACTGTAGCAGCTCCTTCTGCTAAAATTTGTCCTTTTTTAATGAATTTACCCCGTGGAACCCGGGGTTTTTGGTGCATACAAGTATTTTTGTTAGAGCGACGGTGGTTAACTAAAGGAATACTTATAGTCTTCCCACTACTTGATAAAAGGATCTTATGACTATCAGTAGAAACGATCTTTCCCTCGCGTTCGGCTATAACGGAAACCCTCGAATCTAGAGCTGTTTGGCGTTCCAATCCAGTTCCAACAATGCACTTCTCGGATCGAGAAAGGGGAACCGCTTGGCGCTGCATATTAGAACTCATTAAAGCCCGATTCGCATCATTGTGCTCAATAAAAGGAATGAGAGAACCTCCAATAGAAAAATATTGGAACGGAAAAATACTTCTAACATGAATCTGTTCCCATGCAATAGTCAGGAATTCTTGACGGTATCTAGCTGGAACAACCTGCTCTTCCTGAATACCTTGATTCAAGGACAAAGAATTTCCTGCTGCTATCATATAATATTCATCTCTATTTGGTGATAGATAAACCACCTGTCTCGCTTTTTTTTTTTTTGCTTTCTCAGCAGATATTTCATAAAACGGACTCTCTATGGATCCCCACAAGTGATCAATTCTTGCATGAATTGCTAAGGATCCAGTAAGTCCAACATTGATTCCTTCGGACGTGTCAATTGGACAAATACGCCCATAGTGACTCGGATGAATATCTCGGCTCCGAAAACTTGCAGTTCTCCCCGTCAACCCTCCAGGACCTAAACAACTCACTTTTCGCCCATGAACAGTTTGTGTCAATGGATTCGTTTGATCAAAAACTTGAGATAACGGGTATGTACCAAAAAAGGTCTCATAAGTAGTTATTAATAAAATCGAAGTTGAAGTTGGAGTTACCAAAGTTTGGGGAGTCGGTTTCGATTGACGTATGAATACTCTACGGATAGTTTTTTGAACTGCATGTTGTAAACGACCAAGAGCCAGTCCGAATTGATCTTGTAACAGATCCGCAACCGAACGAATACGTTTATTTTTCAAGTGATTCATATCGTCATCGTCAAGTATACCCGTTCCAAATTTCATTCCAATCAAATGATCCGTAGCGGCCAATACATCTCGTGGTAACAAAAATGTATTGTTCTGAGGGATATCAAGATTAAGTCTCCGATTTATATTTCGTCGACCAATCCTTCCTAATTCACATTTTTGTTGAAAAAATTTCTTTTGTAATTCCTCACATAAGGACTCCGAAAATACCAAGTCCCCACCTACACAAGCAAATTGTTGATAAAACTCCAAAATAGCTTTTTCTTTTGACTCAATCCTCTTCTTCTCCTTAGCATTCGGGAAAGACAAAAAAATTTCAGGGTAGGAAACATTATCTAGAATTTCTCTTAGATTCGAACCCATAGCTGATGATAGAACTAGAATAGATATCTTTTGTTTTCTACTCACGCGAGCCCATATCCTTTCTTTTTTATCAATTGCTAATTCCGATCTTCCTCCCCAATCTGATATTATAGTCCCGGTGTAGATAGAAATTCCCTTATGGTCTAATTCCGAACGGTAGTAAATACCAGGACTTAGCAATATTTGATTGATCACAATTCGGTATATTCCATTTATAATAAAGGTTCCTAAGGAATTCATTATAGGAATGTTTCCAATAGAAATGGTTTGCTTTTGCACATCGAAACCAAAAATTAATCTCGCAGATACATATAATTCGGAAGAATAGGTGAGTGATTCATACACAGCATCCCTTTCTTTTATCGAGGGTTCTAGCAATTGATATCCTTTCGCAAATAATTGAAATGCAATTTCGTGATCTGGGTCTTTAATTGTTGGAAACTTGTCAAGTTCTTCTGCCAAGGCTTGATTAATGAACCTACAAAATCCCTCGAATTGGATCTGACTAAATCCGGGTATTGTGGACATTCCCTCGTTTCCATTTCGGAGCATCTTAATCTTAAGTTTCCTGTTTATCAAAGAAAAATTCCATTATCAGCTCACTCTTCATCAATCCCTATGGATTGATCTAGCAATCATGGAATCCATATTCTGTTTACTGAATCACATGAAATTCTAGGGAACTCCACATACGTATTTCATATATGTATTTCATACATATGAATAGAGACTATTTTGACGAAAGTTCGAGTTTGCCAGGGGAGGGGTACAAATGGAATGAAAATGAATTGATAAAACATTCCTAGAAAAAAAAATTCTGTTACTTATACTTTCATGATATTCTAATCAGATTGGGTGGTAAAGATTTCTCATTTTATCTCCTTTCTATTAATGTAATAAAGCCATAATATAATAAATACACTAGAAAGTTTGACTTTACTTCGATTTAGAATAGCGCGCTTACTTTAATTAAAAAAAAATTGAGGGTTATTTTTTATTTCGGAGTAGTAGAATTGCTAGAAAATTTAGGATTTCATTGTGGAATTCAAAATAAAGTAAGTCCCTTTTTTAAGTACATGCCAATCTAGTTATCCACCTCTCCACATATCCATGCTTTTCTTTTATCATAATTTCACTTGGATAAGCTAAGATAGTCAGGTTATACTCTATATCAGAGCAAATTTCCCTTTTTTTTATTCAAGATATTTAATGCTTTGAAAAATTAAAGCACGATTTCCCATAGAGATATGTACATAAGGGGGATCTTTGGATAATAATGCTGTTCAGAGCTGGAGTTTACCTAATACACAGATTAGGCATAAAGCCATTCTATTTTATTATGCCATTAAAAGGAAGGAGGGAGATAATACCTATTTAAGAGTCGTTCACTACTGCAATAAAAAAAAAAAGAGCCAATTTATAGTTAATGGTTCCAATTTGTTCTGAATTTTGCAGCCTGTGACTAGAAATCCACTTTTTTTCCTTTTTCATTTTAATAGAAAAAAACGGAAAGTTTTATTGTATTAGCAGTATCTGTTTTAAGATAGAATCTATCGAAGAGAATAATAGAAACTGGATCAAAAAAAGCAGGAATAAATTTTTTGAAAAAAAAAAGATTGGAAAAAAGTAAGTAGAATTATATTCCAAATAAAATAAAAGGGGTTTTCGTAAGAAAACGTGGACGAATACTTGCTCTTTTTTCGATTTTCGCTCGGATTTTTTGGCGGCATGGCCAAGCGGTAAGGCAGGGGACTGCAAATCCTTTATCCCCAGTTCAAATCTGGGTGCCGCCTGATCAATAAAATACTTAGGTTTATAGTACTGATCGAACTCGAGAAATATGTACTCCGCATAAGTTTGGGCAAGTAGAGTAACTAGGCCTGCCGATACTGGGTTTTTAGAATCCATACCATAGTTCTATCCTCAAACTAGGGTTTGCTTTGGCGGTAGTGGCCAAAAGGGTTAGCAATAGGGATATTGATTCGATTTGAGAATTTAAAACTACGAGGATAAGATGTCAGAAATCTCGGTATCCAAAGAAAGTTCCCTAAGGGGCATTCCTTTTTTTTATTTCAGATTTCAGAAGGGACTCCACGAAGGAATATCAAGACTTCCTAATTATCATACATTATCGTACATCTTATTTGACCTACATACACTTAAAGTAAGGACTACTTATTCTAGCGAGAATCAGATTAAATAGGCCGATCCTAAGTTAATTTAGGAGTAGTGTTGTGGATAAAGTCTCCTCATTCTTTCATAGAATGATAGAAAGCAGGGCTGTAGGGTTTAGGTCAAAAATAAACATAGGTAAGGTAAAGGTAGTTATCCAATAACTATTTAGTTGTCCATAATTTTATGGTATATTCGGGTGTCCTTTGCTTATAAAAAAAAGAGTAACAAAAGGAATAAAAAATATTCCTATTCCCCTTTCTTCCTCTATTCAGTATTTAGGACATCATTCCCGTATTCTTTTTTAAGGAAAAGGGCTATGCTATGTATCATATTTATACTTAATGCTCTCTAATTCTACTGGAATTCCTATAAGAATAATAATTTGTTAGGAGTAAATTCCTTGAACTGATTGATCCATAGCTTTAGCGTAGAATCCCTTTTTGACTCTGTACCCTTGATTCCACTATGATTATTGATCAATAGTAGAATAATTCCTTCATAGAAATAGGAGACATAATTTAGATGGATATAGTAAGTCTCGCTTGGGCTGCTTTAATGGTAGTCTTTACATTCTCTCTTTCACTAGTAGTATGGGGGAGGAGTGGACTCTAGGGATACTACTAATGGATTGAATAATCGAATTGTTGTATCAACTGTTTTCTTTAATTGATCGTTTTGCATTAATCATTTTGTCAAACGTTATTCTTTAATCTTTTTCTTTAGTTTTGTTTCACTCCGATAATATAATAGAAAGACTCTAAAGTGTCGTAGAAAAAACTATATGTAGTTCTTTCTACCACACTTTAAGATTCCAACCGGATCCTTTCATTTAAGACTTGGATTTTTTTTATTTAATCCCTTTTGCATTTCTTCAATGATTAATTGGAATTCCAATTAATCATTTTGGCTGACTGTTTTTACATAAATAATAAGTAAAAAAGCAGTAGGAATTAGAATGAACAGTGCAGTAGCAATAAATGCGAGAATATTGACTTCCATAACCTCTTTATTTTTTATTTTCACAATAACTCGGGATGTAATCCCATGGAGAGGAAAAAGGGGTATCCTGTAAATTCAAGGGTAGGGCTTGCAGTCTGATAATACTGAATCAATTCAATATTATGAATATCGGATCTATCAAATCAATTCATAGTTGAGAGGGGAATAGTATAACATAGGAAGACCCTTTATCCATACTAAGACAAAAATGGTTGGTTTTTTTTGATTGGATTAGGAATTCCTTCTTTTATTTTTTTAATCCTTTTCTCCTTTTTCTTTTCTATACCTCTAACCCACGATCTTTCTTAATCTTATCCAATTTCCCTTACTTTTTCTTATAGTTATACATACAATTATGTATGTATGTATTATATGACCAACTTTCTATGGGTCACATAGACATCCAAATAAGCAGTAGAACTGACACGGGGAAAAGAGATCTTAAATAAAAAGGGAATACAATTTATGTATGGATTCCGGTAAAATACCGGTATTCTATATCATATGTGTGTCTTTCTTTATCGATCGGGAGTAGTGAAAAAAAAATTCCTATACGCCTGCCCTCCCTCTTTAATGAGAGATGCAAAATAAAAAAGCGAAGTAAGGGTGCCCTATGGCTATGGGTATTTGATCTTGTCCCCTCCCCCTTTTTTCATGGAAAAAGGAAATATGAATTTCTCCATTCATTAAACCCTAGTTCGGGACTGACGGGGCTCGAACCCGCAGCTTCCGCCTTGACAGGGCGGTGCTCTGACCAATTGAACTACAATCCCCGCGGGATGTATGGCATACCTATTCTTAAATAGAACCATAAGAAGATTCGATTCGTCTGCCCTACTCTAAGAAATAGACAAATCATATGCTACATACCTACATATTATATTCTATACGGGTATAGTGAGAGTGACATACCATACCTAGTATGTCATAATTTTTTATCACTAAAAATGGATAATAATCCACCCTTCAATAAGAAAAATTCTTTTGTTTGTAAGAAAGGAATGAGAGAGATATGGGTTATAAATACAATTTCTCCCTTTTTTCTTTATCTTTTATTTCTATGGATCAGACATTTTATTTTATGGAAGAAAAACAAAAGGATTTAGTTCATATTCACGAAGTCCTAGATTTTTGGGCCGAGCTGGATTTGAACCAGCGTAGACATATTGTCAACGAATTTACAGTCCGTCCCCATTAACCGCTCGGGCATCGACCCAGGAAGAATTTATTCTAGGGTTTTTGATAATCTATGATTAACTTCCTTTCAAAATACTCCCTACCCCCAGGGGAAGTCGAATCCCCGCTGCCTCCTTGAAAGAGAGATGTCCTGAACCACTAGACGATAGGGGCATCACTAGACGATAAGGCCATATACAACCGCTCGTGATTATACTATAATCATAGTATGAGCAGTTTTTTTGAATTGTCAATATACTCGAAAAGTATAACTAGATCCAAATCAAAGAGTTTTTCCTACTTTTCTGTTATGTTTTCATCTAGGAGTTTTTTTAGTTGATGATTAGATTAATTGATGGATCATCCCCTAACTTTATTAGGGAAATTCATTTAAAGGGTATAGAATAAGAATGGATTACTAAATAGTGATTCTATATCCATATTAGTTCAGTACAGGTAGTTATTTGATTGATCTAATATGAAAAAGAGTCCAATTTCATTTCTTTTTTGCAATTTACATTTGGTGCTTCATTTAGTGTTCAGACCAAAAATGGATGGATCCCGCACTAAGTCATAAAATTCTATAAAAAATAGAGAAAGTTTCAAAAACAAAGAAAAAAGTGAATTAATTTTAGTAGAAAAGTATTCTATCAGATTCGAACCGATGACTTACGTTTTAGCACGGCATTACTCTACCACTAATTTTAAAAGCCCTTTATCGGATTTGAACCGATGACTTATGCCTTACCATGGCATTACTCTACCACTGAGTTAAAAGGGCTTTTTATTTAATTCAAAAATTTTACACTTTGATTTCCCATTATGCGTCTACTGCATAATGTAAATGTACATAATATATGTATAGATAGAGATATTATGTAGAGATTATATATGTATATATCGATATATAGAAATAGAGAAGTTTAGTCATGGCGAGGTTCAAAATCTTGCGAGCTCAAAATAATCTTGAGAAAATTAAGAAAAATAAGAAACTATTTCATATTCTCTCTTATAACTTGCACAAAACTAAAGTAGAGGTTTTTTTATATAATAAAATACGTGAAGAAAGAGTGGACATAATAAAAAAAAACCATACCCTACATACTTAACTCTTCTTGGTTCAGGGTTTTCGGTTTCCGAAGACTAGTAAAATAGGCGGATTCTGCAACCCTAAGAATTCAATTACCCAATATGATTTTTGGAAGGAACATTTGGTAATGGTCTTGATCCTCTATGTTCTTTTTTATGTGTTCTTAGTTCTATTTTTATTCTTTTAAACAAGAATCGAATAAACTAGAATTGAGTGAGTGGAAAAAAAGAGAGAGAGGAAAGTGGTAAATGGAGAGAATCGACTAAGCAGAGACTTTTAGGATCCTCTTTACATCAGGTAAATCCATCGGTCCTGTCCGTTTTTTCTTTAACTGAATGACTCTTTGTTTCTTATCTTCTATCAAGCCATAGGGAAGGAAAGGAAAGTCTATGATGAATTTGAAAAATGCATCTCACTCTTTCTCTACGGCTCGGAGTTAATGATAAGTGGGGGAAGGAAGGAAACATCTTCCATAATTTTTTTTGTTTAGAATTGAACAAAAAAGAAAAGGAAAAAAGGAATTTCTAGGGGCAGTCTTACCCCCTATACTAGAATCCCTAGTGTGTATTGTAGGAATAATAAAAGTATTCCGTGCAGCAGTCTGACACACTCACGTCCTCGCAAAGTAAATAATTATGATTGTAGTTGTAAACGTAGAATAGGATCCTAATCGAAATACATACATTTGGTTCAGACGCTATTGGCATGGTTACGAAGAGATGGAATGTAGTTTACAGATGAGAGGGGCTACCTAAATCCTAAAGTAAAGGCCGGCGATCGAAATACAAGTACCAACCGCTCAGTGTCATGAACCTTCTCCATCTGATTTAATAAGGGGGAATTAGCCTCCTTCTCCATCTAATGGATATCCTTGACAAAGGGTACTGTTTATATCATAATCTACATGTAGCGGGTATAGTTTAGTGGTAAAAGTGTGATTCGTTCTATTAATAACGGAATTTGAAATGATATACTTAAAAGGTATCTTTAATTTTATATTCCGATGAAAACTTTAGTTCTTATAAAGGATTTAATCCTTTTCCTCTCAATAGCATATTGAGGAAGAATATAAATTCTCGCTATTTGTATCCAAAGACTAATTGAAATTGCATCCAAAATACAAATTGGATTATGAGTACAGAGTCGCGAAGCATAATTTTGCATTGGAGTAATTATTCCAATTTTTAAAATATGAGTAAAGGATCTATGGATGAAGATACAAAAAAGTTTATTTCCAATCGTAACTAAATCTTCTTTTGTTAAAATTAAGGAATTAAGGAAGCCAAATAGCTAAAAAACGATAGTTTTGGTTTACTAGAACCATCAGCATATTGTTTTAGCTCGGTGGAAACCAAATTCTTTTCCTCAGGATCTCTTGAATGAAATTAGGGAACGAAGTAAGTAGATTAGATGGATTTAGATCAAATTTCTATCTCCTACTCTATAAGGATCATCTAGAAAGCAGAGACCTTTGGTTCCATTCAAATAGAAAAGCTGACATAGATGTTAAGTGGTGAGAATATCCATAAAGGAGCCGAATGAAATCAAAATTTCATGTTCGGTTTTGAATTAGAGACGTTAAAAATAATCAACCAACGTCGACTATAACCCCTAGCCTTCCAAGCTAACGATGCGGGTTCGATTCCCGCTACCCGCTCCACTCCCTATCTCTATAAAAAAAAAGAGTATTCTTTTTGTCTAGACATGGTAAAGGCCTGTATTCAACCTTCTTTGTCCACCAGTTTTTGGTACTCTAGAGCGGAGTAGAGCAGTTTGGTAGCTCACGAGGCTCATAACCTTGAGGTCACGGGTTCGATTCCCGTCTCCGCACTTAGCAGTCCGTATAAAAGGACTCTTCTCTATTCTCTCCATATGGTAAAGGGTTGGGTGGTATCCAACTTTTTTTATTCATGAGTTCCCGGCCTGAGAGGGCAAAATTGAGCAGTTTGCGAAAGCACTTGCCCCCAGAACGCGCAAGGCTCCTCCCGACCCTGCGTAAAAGAAAAATGAAAGAAAAGAAAGGCACAGTGTACTTCTCCCTTCCCTTTAACAGCAGTTTGCTAGTTCTTTGTCTCAGTGAATACCCCACGCCCCCCTTTTTTTGAGTGGGATGCAAAGGAAGGATAAGATAGTAAGGGATACGGTACTAGACTAACACCTACTTAATACTTAATTTAATATAAGTAGTTAAATAGTCAACTAGACTAAACTTTTTATCATAGTACTTTACTAAATTAAGGGGGCGAGCGGCGGGAATCGAACCCGTATCTTCTCCTTGGCAAGGAGATGTTTTACCATTGAACTACGCTCGCTACGCTATATATTTTATAGCGTATATCCGCTTGGGTCGACCGTCTATGTCTGGGTCGACCGTTTCGTTTCATTTTCTATTATATTCGAGTTTTCCTTTTTTTATTGTCTGTCAATGAATATTCTAAAATGAATATTCTAATGGGAATGGAATTTCATAATACTGAAAGAGAAGAGGTAGCAATTTGGAGCGCAAATTGCGTTTTAATTTTAATGCGTCTCACTATTCGAATGTTTTCGAAGAAATGCCCTTTTTATTTATTTTGTACCTGGCTACTAAATACTAAACAAATTTAAGAAATGAGAGAATTCAGAATAGCTACGAGAAAGACTAGTCCAATCCATAATGATGTACCGGAAAATACAACGTTTTTATTATTTGACCAGCCATCAGGAGAAGCAAATACAAGGGGTACACTAATTACTAAAACTGAGGAAGTCGCAATTAATGCAAAAACAGCTAATTGGAAAGCAATAGTCATATTTCTAATCCTCCAAGCTACCATCAAATAAAGTTGACTACATATTTGATCCCTCACTTAACCAAAATTGTAAAAAAATACAAGAAGTAGGAGGGGTTTAATCATGAATCCATTGATTCTTCTCTTTAATTAAAACTGATTTTTACTTACCGCTTTTTTATTTGGATATGGGGGTGAGGAGAGGGAATTTAGTCTTTATTTCACAAATTTCACAAGCGGGTATAGCGGATCATGTATCCGTGTATACAGTATACAGAGATATGTCGAAAAGGGACTTGCATCTAAGATCTTTCTAGAGGTTAGTAGATCTTTTTCTATGGCTATGTTCTATTTGTAGGAGTAAAATAGGGATTAGGCTGTGGAGAGATGGCTGAGTGGTTGATAGCTCCGGTCTTGAAAACCGGTATAGTTCTAGGAACTATCGAGGGTTCGAATCCCTCTCTCTCCTTTTGCTTATTGAATATGTTTGTTTCTTTAATTTGTTTTCTTTATTCTGTCCCTTATCTTTCTTTCATAAAAAGGAATGAATGGCTCGGCTAGATGGAATAACCGAGCCAGAACAGAAAAAAAAAACAAAACATTAGAACAGGTATAAATAAGAAAATCTTAGTTAAGAGGGTTCATGTAAAGAACAGGTTCCAAATCACGATCGATTCCCTTTTCAAAACCTGCTGCAGCAGCTCGGGCTCTTCCTGCATGCCACAAATGGCCCACAAAAAAGAAGAATCCTAGAACAAAATGAGAAGTCGATAACCAACTTCTAGGAGAGACATAATTAACTGCATTGATCTCGGTAGCTACGCCACCCACAGAATTTAAAGAGCCTAAAGGAGCGTGGGTCATATATTCTGCTGAACGTCGTTCTTGCCAAGGTTGTATGTCTTTTTTCAACCTACTCAAGTCCAAACCGTTGGGGCCCCTTAGAGGTTCTAACCATGGAGCGCGAAGGTCCCAAAAACGCATAGTTTCCCCTCCAAAGATAACCTCCCCAGTTGGGGAACGCATTAGATATTTACCTAAACCTGTGGGTCCTTGAGCGGATCCCACATTAGCTCCAAGACGCTGGTCTCTAACTAGAAAAGTAAATGCTTGAGCTTGAGAAGCTTCTGGCCCGGTGGGTCCATAAAACTCACTCGGATAAGCCGTATTATTAAACCATACAAAACAACAAGCAATAAAACCAAAGAGAGATAAAGCAGCTAAACTATAAGACAAGTAAGCTTCTCCAGACCATACAAATGCACGGCGAGCCCATGCGAAGGGTTTGGTTAAGATATGCCAAATTCCGCCAAATACACAAATGAAGCCCAACCATACATGCCCACCAATTATATCTTCTAAATCATCTACACTAACAATCCACCCCTCTCCCCCAAAAGGAGATTTTAGTAAATAACCAAATATAACACTGGGGCTAAGGGTCAAATTAGTAATTTTTCTTACATCTCCCCCCCCAGGGGCCCAGGTATCATATACACCGCCAAAATAAAGAGCCTTGAGTACTAGAAGAAAAGCACCTAGACCTAACAAAATTAGGTGAATACCCAAAATTGTAGTCATTTTATTTCTATCTTTCCATACATAACCAAAAAATGGAAACGATTCCTCAAGAGTCTCGGGTCCCAGAAGCGCGTGATAAATGCCACCGAAACCTAAGACTGCGGAGGAAATTAGGTGAAGTACTCCAGATACAAAGTACGGAAAAGTATCTAGAACTTCTCCCCCTGGCCCTACTCCCCAACCTAGAGTAGCTAAGTGTGGAAGTAAAATTAACCCTTGCTCATACATGGGCTTTTCTGGTACGAAATGAGCCACTTCAAATAGGTTCATTGCTCCGGCCCAGAATACGATTAATCCGGCATGGGCTACGTGAGCTCCAAGTAGCTTACCGGACAAATTGATAAGTCTGGCATTCCCAGCCCACCAAGCAAAGCCGGTGGTTTCTTGGTCACGACCAGCTAAAACGAAAGTTCCATTAAAGAGCGTTTCCACGTGGTAGAACCTCCTCAGGGAATATAAGATTTTCATGAGGCTGATCCTGAGCCGCCATCCACGCACGAATACCCTCGTTTAAAAGAATATTTTTAGTGTAGAAAGTCTCAAATTCAGGATCTTCCGCTGCACGGATTTCCTGGGAAACAAAGTCATAGGCACGTAAGTTCAGAGCCAGGCCAACTACGCCAATAGCACTCATCCATAAACCGGTGACGGGTACAAATAGCATAAAGAAATGTAACCAACGTTTATTGGAAAAAGCAACACCAAAGATTTGGGACCAAAAGCGGTTAGCAGTGACCATTGAATAAGTTTCTTCAGCTTGAGTTGGGTTAAAAGCGCGGAAGGTATTTGCACCATCACCGTCCTCAAATAGAGTGTTTTCTACGGTCGCTCCATGAATAGCACATAGCAGAGCCGCACCTAATACTCCGGCAACTCCCATCATATGAAATGGGTTCAACGTCCAATTATGAAATCCTTGGAAGAAAAGGATGAATCTAAATATCGCTGCTACCCCAAAACTCGGCGCAAAGAACCAACCAGATTGCCCCAGTGGATAAATAAGGAATACAGAAACAAAAACAGCGATTGGACCAGAGAATGAGATTGCATTATAAGGTCGCAATTGAACAGACCGAGCAAGTTCAAATTGGCGTAACATGAAACCTATTAGTGCAAAAGCCCCGTGGAGAGCTACAAAAGTCCATAGACCGCCTAATTGACACCAACGAGTAAAATCTCCTTGTGCTTCCGGTCCCCATAGTAGCAACAAAGAGTGTGCTAAACTATTGGCAGGAGTAGAAACTGCTGCGGTTAAGAAATTACAACCTTCCAAATAGGAACTAGCCAATCCATGGGTATACCAAGAAGTTACAAAAGTGGTCCCTGTAAACCAACCCCCTAAAGCGAAATAAGCACAAGGAAAGAGCAATAGGCCGGACCATCCGACAAAAACGAAACGGTCCCTTCGTAACCAGTCATCCATAGTATCAAATAGATCATTTTCTTCTTTAGGAACTCTACCAAGGGCTATAGTCATAGTGATCCTCCTATTCAATTACTTCAACCATTTCCGAGCACCTCATGTCACTTCCAAGGCATATGATAGTTTTATTATCTGTGGACGATTTGTTTCTCGTTCAATGCCCTTTTTCAATGGTCTCGAAGATAGAAATTTTTTATTTTTATCTATGGAGTCACAACCGAGGTCGTGGTAAATCCATGAATTTGATTCGATTTGTTTTTCTTATACTATAGAAATCAACATTTCAATTCAGCATTATTCCATGACTCCTACTTAAAAGCCTTTCTTTTAAGGGAAAAATGAAAATAAAAGTAACTCCTCTATTCTCATTTCCTCTCTATTTCATGGGTGGAAGAACAAAAATAGAGGATTCTTAAAAAAAAAAATGGATTTTCGAAATCGATTTTTATGTGTAGCGGAAAGGAGTTGCGATTTCTTCTTATTCCTATAGAACATCTAGTAACAAGAATATGAAATCGTAAATAACAAAAAATTCTTGTCTTGCGCGGCCTAAGTCTAAGGAAATACAAAAAATTCGCTTATACAATTTCATCTACATCGAATTTATATATCAGAATAGCGGATAGAGGCAGCATTCAAGGAGTCAGATCTACTTACTTTATGGTTCTTTCCAATTTTATGTTGGGTTTGATAAGAACCCTTTTTGCTTTCTCGATAAATAATCGACAAAAAAAAGCGTTTTTTCTTTTTTATATAACCTGCTTGTTTTATTATAACAAGTCCTATAGGGAAATGCCCGCTAAAGAGAAAATCTATCTGATTCTCTCTCGGCCAATATCGATTTTTAGAAAGAAAAAACAACAATTTTCTTCTTTATTTTATTAACATTAAGAAAAAAGAATATAACTAAAATGGAATTGGCAATATAATTTTTATATACTTTTGAAATAAAAAAAAAAGGGTTTTTTGCAATCCTTATTTCTTGTCTCTATCATATCACGTAAACCTTTCAATTTGGAACGGGGAGAGATGGCTGAGTGGACTAAAGCGGCGGATTGCTAATCCGTTGTACAATTTTTTTGTACCGAGGGTTCGAATCCCTCTCTTTCCGCTCCCTCGGATCATTTGGGACTTTCGAATTGGAAGGAATTCTGACCCCCGGATTTTCTCATAGATAAATGTACGAAACAAGTCCAATTTGTAAGAAAAAATTCAAAAAAAATGGAATTTTTACTCCTCGCGCCCAGGATTCCGTCCTGGGTCATTAGATAAGAATCCAAAGATAAAGAGGGAAACAAAGAATATCACTACTGTATAAACAAAAAGTTTGAGAGTAAGCATTACATAATCTCCAAGATTTTTTTTTAAGGAATAGATTACCTGTTTTTCCTTACCACACGGATCCACTAGGATGGGTTTTGTTTATTTTGCTACCTAAAAATGCAAAAATGAATTCTTGAAAAAAAAAAAATTGAAAGAATTCATTTATAATAAGCACTCTTATCAATATCAAAAATACGGTTAGGTATTGTGTAGGTACCTGCTCAACGTAAGTGCGGAAGGGTAGAAAGGCTGATCCGAATTTATTGCTACAGCTATCCATTCAATGTAGAATAATTTTCATTTTAGAATCGAAGGTTCATAATATAAAAATAGAAAAGTTCTACGCTTTTATCCATTTTTCTAATTTTTTGGAATGAATACATAATTCAATTTGGCAGGCGGAATACTAAGGATTTCATCGAAAACTTACAGCAGCTTGCCAAACAAAGGCTAATAGAAAAAAGAATAGAGGGATGACAGGCATAACATCCACGATTGGGTTGAAAATAGCATAAGCTTCGGGCAATTTGGCAAAGAAAAAACTAGTAGTCGGATAAAGAACAGAATTAAAACAGATACAGGTTAAACTAAGTATATTAGGCATAACAAGCATTTCATTCTTCTAGAGTAAATAATTGGATTTTGATTGAGTTATTTTTCTAAGGGGAAAGGTAGATTCGAAATATTTTTTCTTCGGACTTTCCCAAACACAAAATACCTCCTTGTATTTGCACTCTCAAATGAGAGTGGAATAAATTCGACTTTCATATAATATCTTAATAGAATTCCATGTAATGATCAATGCATTTTTTTGATTCTATATTATCTGCATGTCTAGAATACTAGCAAGATAATATCCCTCATTTTTTTATGTAATTGAAATGGGATTGACGAATAACAAATAAACATAATACTGTTTATTATGTTAGTGTCGCATAAAACCCGAAATGGGGCGTGGCCAAGCGGTAAGGCAGCGGGTTTTGGTCCCGTTACTCGGAGGTTCGAATCCTTCCGTCCCAGATTGTTTTGGATAGTACTCCGCACGAGACAAAAGTTTATTAAAGAAAATAACGATATCTTATGAACTCTTAGATTAGATGCATTTCTAAGCATTCATTTTCTTTCCCAGAAAACATAATAAAGTCTTAAGCCCAGTCAAATTGAATATCTTTATTTTATGACAAAATTGTGTCTATCAGGCACATTCAGGATATGCCTGCACTATTCACTTAATCATATTTTTTTATTACTTTTTTTTTGTATTCGAGTCGAAGAAGTATGGAAGTACGAGAATTCTATAACTACCAAAAACTTTCAATCTTTTCAGTGGAATACTTTTTTTAGTTAATAGTTCATTTTTTTTTGTTACGTAAAAAATATATTGCTAATCTAATTCTAATATAGTAATTAAATTAATTAGTAATTTAATTAAACTTTTTTGGAGGTTGATAGTTTATTTATTGGGGAAGAGTTGATCCTTTTCTTCTACACTTTAAAATTGATGATCTTGAGCCATCCAATCCGTTGAGAATAGAAATTTAATAATAAATAAGTCTTAAACAAACCTGTTTAGTCGTCTTTTTCGAATTATGTTTAATTCATATGATAGAATATGGGTTTAACTAAATCGGATCTTTGCGGGGGCTTCCCCGATAAATACTTAACTTTTTTTTATCCATATTGCTCCATAGATAGAAAGTTTGAATTAGTATACACAAAACTAAACCAATGACTATTCCTGATTCCATCCATATTGGATCAATTCTCTATACCACTTTGCAATGAAAAGAGGAATGTTTGTTATGGTAAAACTTCGTTTAAAACGATGTGGTAGAAAGCAACGTGCGACTTGAAGGACATGATCGATTGTGGATTTTGCTATCCACCATTTTCCATAGTAATGAAAATGCTCTTGGCTCGACATAGTCTGTTCTATTCGTCCCGAACCCGAACCAAATTTGCGCTGGGTTGTTTGTTTTTAAGTAATATAGTACACAATGAAGCTCGAGAGGATAGAATTAATTTTTTATCAAGGGAAAGGATCTAGGGTTAGTGAAAACTAATAAATTAGGCCAACTTTGTCAGAGTCTATCCTTAATATAGAAATAGAAAGGTTAAAATAAGAAGAAAGCTCCATTTTGGAAGATAGGGAAAACTCTTTCAATTAAAAGTATATCAGAATCAATCCTCCTTATTTGATTTCTATAGAAGAGGGAGATGCTTTATCGAAGGAAATAAGAAAAAAAGGGTATGTTGCTACTCTTTTGAAAGAAAAAAGAATAGGAATTCCCGAAGTAATGTCTAAACCCAAGGATTTCACAAATGAAAGATAAAGGATTCCAGAACAAGTAAACACAATTTTCAATTGTCTCAACAATAGAATTGGATCAGAATAAGGAATAAAAGTCAATTCGTTCGAAAGGAATAAAAGTCAATTCGTTCGAAATGAGACAACGAAAAGAGTTTAGAGACGACTCAAAAATTTTCGAAGGATTTCGCCTTTGAAGTCTGTCAGTCAAAATTAGCCAACTTGAGTCATGAGTATAAATGAAATTTGTTTTTTCTGTAAGGAAATTAATGCACGTCATAGTCTAATTTCTATTATTATAGACAGAAATTCGAATCATTTTCTCGAGCCGTATGAGGAGAAAACCTCCTATACGTTTCTAGGGGGGGGCGTTGTTTATCTACATCTATCCCAATAAGCTGTCTATCGAATCGTTGCAATTGATGTTCGATCTCGAAGAGAAGGAAGAGATCTTCGAAAGGTAGGTTTTTATGATCCGATAAAGAATCAAACTTGTTTAAATGTTCCAGCTATTCTCTATTTCCTTGAAAAGGGTGCTCAACCGACAAGAACTGTTTATGATATTTTAAGGAAGGCAGAATTATTTAAATAAAAAGAAAGAATTTTGAGTTAATTGAAGATCTAAATGAATAAAAAAGTAGGAGAAGATCACTAGTATTCCTCGTTCTCTCATTATTTAGACACAATTTAGCTCTTTCTTAGTCCTATTTGGATTTATGTCGTGCCAATCCAACATAAGCCCCTATTTTATTTACTTTTTCTATCTAATTTGTTTTCTTACCATTCTATTTCCATTGACAAAGGTATATTGAACAAATAGAATTTGTAGATAGATAGGTCTCTTTAGCCTCACTCCATATTAGATTTTTCTGCCTACACTTCGCTCAAATGGTAAGGGTGTCTCTCTTGCATGTATTTTCATACAATATTTTTATTTCTTTAAACTAAAAATCGCTAAAAGAAGGAGCATTTTGCCATCGTGATTGGAGTCGCTCTAACCTTAGTGGAATTTAACCCGATCTGTTCATTTTGGCATTTGAGTGTTTTTCATGGTCGATAAAATTTTTCTTTTGATGTCTCGCTAGTTCAATGTTTTGACAGAAGCGCGCGGTGTAATTCCATTGATTTTTTGATTTCGATCGTATCTAAGATCTTTTTTTATCTGGGTTGCTAACTCAATGGTAGAGTACTCGGCTTTTAAGTGCGACTATGATCTTTTACACATTTGGATGGAGCAACAAATTCGTCCAGACTCTTGGTAGAGTCTATAAGACCACGACTGATCCTCAAGGGTAATGAATGGAAAAAATAGCATGTCGTAATAAAATCAATTTCTTTTTTTGAATGGAATAAAAATTACGATTTTCTGGGTCTAGTGAATAAATGGATAGAGCCTAGCTCCAATTCTGGTAAAATAAAAAGCAACGAGCTTAACTTCCTAGTTGGAATAATTTCCCGCTCTAATTAGACGTTAAAAATAGATTAGTGCCGGATGCGGGGAAAGGTTGGGTTTTCCTATGAGTGGACCCTTTTTTTTTTCTTTTTTTTTAGAAATCCTAATTATTCTTGAATTATGGATTGAATGTGTAAAAGAAACAGTATATTGATAAAGGGGCTCCATTCCAAAGTCAAAAGAGCGATTGGCCTGCAAAAATAAAAAATTTATTCTGTTCTCTTTTGTAATTTAGAACAAACATAAACTAATTGGGTAGAAAAGGAGCGGAAAAAGATCTGTGTATTAGACTCCCTTTCTTTCAGGGGTTTGTATTAAAAAATGCAAGACCTTGTTCTGACCATATTGCACTATGTATCATCATTCGATAAACCGAGAAATGCTTCTTCTCTCTGATTCAAGTAGAAATACAAATGGAAAAATTTCAAGGGTATTCAGAAAAACATAAATCTCGTCAACAATACTTTGTCTACCCACTTCTCTTTCAGGAGTATATTTATGCATTTGCCCATGATTATGGATTAAATGATTCAGAACCTGTGGAAATTGTTAGTTGTAATAACAAGAAATTTAGTTCACTACTTGTGAAACGTTTAATTACTCGAATGTATCAGCAGAATTTTTGGATTAACTCGGTTAATCATCCTAACCAAGATCGATTGTTGGATTACAAAATTGGTTTTTATTCTGAGTTTTATTCTCAGATTCTACCTGAGGGGTTTGCGATCGTTGTAGAAATACCATTCTCGCTACGAGAATTATCTTGTCCGAAAGAAAAAGAAATACCAAAGTTTCAGAATTTACGCTCTATTCATTCAATATTTCCCTTTTTAGAAGACAAATTTGTGCATTTGGATTATCTTTCACATATAGAAATACCCTATCCTATCCATTTGGAAATCTTGGTGCAACTCCTTCAATACCGTATCCAAGATGTTCCATCTTTGCATTTATTGCGATTCTTTCTCAACTACTATTCAAATTGGAATAGTTTTATTACTTCAATGAAATCTATTTTTCTTTTTAAAAAAGAAAATAAAAGACTTTTTCGATTCTTATATAATTCTTATGTATCAGAATATGAATTTTTCTTGTTGTTTCTTCGTAAACAATCTTCTTGCTTACCATTATCATCTTCTGGAACTTTTCTG